CCTTACGCAAATCGACGCGTCTCTAACTCCATAGAGATTACTTCTCAATACAATTTCTTTCAAATTTTGTAAGATTTCATGTACTGATTCCTCAATACCTACTATCGTAGAATATTCATGTGGCACCTTCTTAGATTTTGCACGTGTGATACATGTTCCTTCTATTTCTCCAAGTAAGGCCCTTCGCATGGCAATACCGATGGTATCAGCTTGACCTTTCATAAGTGGTGACATAATGAAACGACCATAATAAAGACGCTTACTGTCTACTCTTGATTCAACACACTTCCACTGTAGTGTTCGAGTGGATCCTGCTACTTCCTCTCGAACCATACTATACTAGTATTATTATTTGATCATTTATTTCTCTTGAAATCGGTTTAATTCTTATTTCTACACACGTCTTTTTTTAGGAGGTCGACATCCATTATGTGGCATAGGTGTTACATCACGTACGAAGCTTAATAATATACCACTTCTACGAATGGCTCGTAATGCTGCATCTCTTCCGAGACCAGGACCCTTTATCATAACTTCTGCTCGTTGCATACCCTGATCAACCACTGTACGAATAGCATTTACCGCTGTGGCTTGAGCAGCATAAGGTGTTCCTCTTCTTGTGCCTTTGAATCCAGAAGTACCGGCGGAGGCCCAAGAAACTACCCGACCTCGTACATCTGTAACAGTTATAATGGTATTGTTGAAACTCGCTTGAACATGAATAACGCCTTTTGGTATTCTACGTCCATTCTTACGTGAACCAATACGCCCATTCCTACGTGAACCAATTCTTGGTATAGCTTTTGTCATATTTTATCATCTCATATTTATGAGTCAGAAATATACAAAAAGAAAAGATACGGAGATATCCATTTCATGTTAAAACAGATCCTTTACCTTATTTTTACATATATATATTTTTTTTTTTTTGAAAGTAAAGTTCTTTTTTAGAAGAATTACCCTTGTCTCTGTTTATGTTTCGGATTGGAACAAATCACTATAATTCGTCCACGCCTGCGAATCAGTCGACATTTTTCACAAATTTTACGAACGGAAGCCCTTATTTTCATATTTTTTATTCCTTACCTTAATTCTGAATCCACTTCTTGGAAGAGAATAAGTCTCTTGAATTTTTTTTGAACTTCAAATTGTATACCCATGGTTAAAAAAATAACCTAATCATTCGAATCTTTGTTGCGAAGTCGATAAATTATACGTCCCCTGGTTGAATCATAACGACTTACTTCAATTTTTACTCTATCTCCCGGTAGTATCCGTATAAAACTGCGGCGGATCCTCCCTGAAACATATCCTAGAATTAGATCTTCATTATCTAAACGGACCCGGAACATACCGTTGGGAAGTGATTCAGTAATTAAACCCTCATGAATCAATTTTTGTTCTTTCATTCCAGGTAACCTCCTTGAAGTATCAACTAATGGAGGAATAGTTATATAACTCACTTTTCCTCTCTATTTTACAAATAGGAAGTTAGAGATCAAATTCGGATACCAGAGGTGGAAGATTACCATATATAACACAAAATTTCTCCTCCAATTCTTTCTAGTCGAGCTTCTCGATCTGTTATTATACCTCGAGAAGTAGAAAGAATTACAATTCCCATTCCACCTAAAATCTTAGGAATTCGTTGATAGTTGGAATAAATTCGTAAGCCGGGCCGGCTGATACGCTTTAAAATGGTTCTAGTTTTATATATTCCTTTTCTGGTTTTTCTATGTCGCAGAGTTGAAACCAAGAAATATTTATTACTCTCCTGATGTTTCCGAACGTTTTCAATAAAACCTTCTCGTAGAAGTATTTTAATAATGTTTTCGGTGATATTTGTAGATGCTATTCGAACCCTTCCTTTTTTATCCGTGTCAGCATTTCTTATAGAAGTTATTAGATCGGCAATAGTGTCCCTACCCATGACGAACTAGAATTATAGGTTCCTCCTAATTTTGATATAATCAACATGTTTCCTTTTTTTTCTTTTTATTATTTTTATTATAAAGTATATACGTGAGACACAATCTACTAATTTGATCTATTTGATCTATTTCAGATACCCTATACTATATCATAGTCTCATCTACTACTATTTATAATACTTCGGGAGCTAATGAAACTATTTTAGTAAAATTTAACTGTCTCAATTCTCGAGCGATCGCACCAAAAACTCGAGTTCCTTTTGGATTTCCTTCTTGATCAATGACAACTGCAGCATTGTCGTCATATCGTATTATCATACCGTTTTCACGTTTGAGTTCTTTACATGTACGTACAATTACAGCTCTAATTACTTCTGATCTTTCTAGAGGCATATTGGGAACTGCTTCTTTGATTACAGCAACAATAACATCACCAATATGAGCATATCGGTGATTACCAGCTCCTATGATTCGAATACACATCAATTTTCGAGCTCCGCTGTTATCCGCTACATTCAAAAGGGTCTGAGGTTGAATCATATCATTTTTATTTCAATCTGTTATTTCAATGCAAAAGTATGAAAGAAAAAAAAAGAAATATTGTCCGTCCAGAAATAAATAAACCTGCGGTTGTTTTTTCATCCCCAATACCCCTTTTTTTTTAGTTCTACATCTCTATCCTGAAATAAGAAATTGAGTTCGTATAGGCATTTTGCGCGCAGCTATTGAGATAGCTGCTCTAGCTACAGTTTCTGATACTCCACCCATTTCATAAAGTATTCGACCCCGTTTAACAACGGATACCCAATATTCAGGGGATCCCTTCCCCGAACCCATACGTGTTTCCGCGGGTCTTACTGTAACAGGTTTGTCGGGAAATATACGTACCCATATTTTTCCACCACGACGCGCATATCGTGTCATTGCTCTTCGCCCTGCTTCTATTTGTCTAGCTGTAATCCAAGCAGGTTCAAGTGCCTGAAGAGCGTATCTGCCGAAACAAATATGATTGCCTCGACAAGATATTCCTTTCATTCTTCCTCTATGCTGTTTACGAAATCTGGTTCTTTTGGGGTTATAGTCGATGGTTGTTTCTTAATTCCATCTCTACTGCAGAACCGGACATGAGAGTTTCTTCTCATCCAGCTCCTCGCGAATGAAAGGATTCAAATTCAATAAAATAATATTATAGATACACATTAATAGATACACATTAATAGGTACACATTAATAGATAATACACCAAGTAATGGCTTTTATTGATATTTAATTTCTTACATGATATTTAATTTCTTACATAAGAAGGAAGATGTAGATACAAGATATACAATACAGCTAGACGTGTGTGTACATTTATGTATCTTTATAGATAATGTAATGTTTCTCTTTTTTATTTTTATAACATAACGAACCCTTTCCTTATTTTTTTTTACCTCTATCGAATTACGACAAAAGATTGTAATCCAATAAATAGAGGTTTCGCGGGCGAATATTTACTCTTTCCTGTTTCATTCGAAGGTTCAATTCATAACCTCTCAGAATAAATCAATTTTTTCTTGGTCCGTTCCGCCATCCCACCCAATGAATTATTAGGATTCGTTTTCAATAGAAGCCTATGCAGTCACAGGTTCTGTCGTTCCCATAGCTTCTCCATTAATGGTTAGGTCCGAACTTTGCAATGGAGCTTCCAACAAAATTCGTTCCCAAGTCAATTTACTCAGTTTTTATTAACCTGAAGGCTCTTTATTATTTTATTCTATTTTAAATTATTTCATTTTAAAATTCTTATATTTATAATTATCTTATCAGTATTGATTATCAGTATTGATGCTTTATCACACTGCCTTTTATGACGTGATTCATAGACCATACATATTGGAATCATATATCATTGATATTTTTGTTCTTTCTTTCTATCATCCTTCCATTTATCCACATCCCTTTATTTTTTTTTTTTTTTTTTTGCTTTACAACCCATAATCAGATCTATTTTTTGTTGAAAGAATTTCAGTTGCTACAACCATATGATAGATCCACTCATTCATATAGTGACTGTTTCTTGGGATCTCGACAATACGAAGCAATAAGTTGGTTATTAGTTTATTTTATATAATTACAAAGTTTATAGCAGGGGTCAGTTTTTTTTTAATCCCAACTTGAAACTATAAAGAAAAAACTAACGAGTCACACACTAAGCATAGCAATTATACCAAATGATCAATCGAATTTATATTTAACCTTATAGAATTAGAATTGTTCATTTTTTTATTTTTAACGAAAAAAGAATGAAAGAGTTTGTCATTTTTTGTTTTATCACTGGACAGAATGGGAAGACAAGGTTGATTATTCCTCGTCTACAAATATCCAAATTTTTATACCTAATACTCCATAAATAGTTCGAATTGTATAGGAACAATGATCAATTTTAGCGCGAATTGTTTGTAGGGGAACTCTACCCTCTCTGATCCATTCAACACGTGCAATTTCTTTTCCGTCGATACGGCCTGCTATTTGCACTTGAATTCCTTTTGTATCCGTTTGTTCAGTTAATTCAATAGCTTTTTTCATTGCTTTTCGAAACGAAACTCTATTTTTTAATTGTAAAGCTATATATTCTGCAAGAATATTAGGTTGTCCATAAGGTTTTTCAACTCTTGTGATAGCAATGTTGAGTCTCCGGTTTACAGAATGAAACTCCTTTTGTACATTCATCTGTAATTCTTCGATTCCTCGTGTTTGCCCCTCTATTAATAAATTTGGGAATCCAATATAGATTATGACTTGGATCAAATCGATTTTTTTTTTAATTGTTATACGTGCAATTCCTTCGAAACCTGAGGATATTTTCCTATTTTTTTGTACATAGTTCTTGATACAATTCCGTATTTTTGCATCTTCCTGTAGGCCCCCGGAATAATTTTTTGGTTGTGCGAACCAAAAGGAATGATGACTTTGAGTTGTACCAAGTCTGAAACCAAGTGGATTTATTTTTTGTCCCATATTTTTCTATTCTATTTTATTTTTCATCCATATTTTTTTTATATGAATCTAAATCTTAGATTGATCTAA